TTTTCACTCCAATTTTCATATTTCTTGTTCGGAAAAGTAGTTGAAAGAATTCCAAGAATTTAGTATTCAAGTCAATGATGCATTACATTAATTCGATTCATTCAACCCTTTGTATTGAATATTTAAAAAAATTTCTTTAAAAATAAAAAAAATATTTCATTTTTTTATTTTTCATTTTTAGCGTATTGAATATTAAAGATTATAATGATTTTAATGATAAAGTAAAAGCGGGTAGCGGGAATCGAACCCGCATCGTTAGCTTGGAAGGCTAGGGGTTATAGTCGACGTTGATTCATCATTTTTAACGTCTCTAATTCAAAACTGAACGTGAAACTTTGGTTTCATTCAGCTCCTTTATGGAAGATGGATAAATTCCCATATTTAGACATGAACGAAATAAAAAACCCGACCCATAACGTCTATGTCAGCTTTTATGTCTGAATCTATTCAGAACAACCCGCTTTCTAGACGATCCCTATAGAAAGATATTTTCTATTTTAACAATCTTTCTAGTTACTTCGTTCTTTACTTCTATTTGAAAGATCTTTAGGAAAAGCATTTTGTTTCTGCCGAGCTAAAACAATTTATCGATCGATGTCTTTAGTAAACCAAAGACATTGTTTAATAGCTGTTTTGCTTCAATTTCCCCTATAGAAATGAAAAATTGAAGATTTAGTTACGATTAGAAATACACTTTTTATCTTTATCCATGGGTCCTTTACTTATACTCATTCAATTGGAAGTATTGATCCAATAAAAAAATTATGTTTCGTAATTTCATAATCCAATTTTTCAATTTTAAATAGGTTCTTGGATACAAATCACGAGAATGTATATTCTTCCTCGAATTTTTCATTGAGAGGTAAAGGATTCAATCCTTTTAAGAACTAAAGTTTTTGTTCGGAATGAATATTAATCAAACCGAAAGACCCTTTAACTATATAAAGGGTTATAGAACGAATCACACTTTTACCACTAAACTATACCCGCTACAATAAGATTATTGTATATAAATGCGCCTTTTGTCGACCCTAATCAAAAAACAAAAGATCAGAAAAGAATCAGGAAAACTAGAGCGTTTACCCTTTTGTATCAGAGGACCTAATGAGATTCGGAAAGGGGGATTTATTTAATTTTAATAACTAAATACCAAGTGCTTTTTTGCCCGAGGTTTTTGTCTTGAACTTAAGCCATAACACAAAAGTAGATTCTGGCAAGAAACGAGAGTGCCCTTTTTCTTATTTAAACCGGAATAAAAGGACTAACTAAGATAAGAAAGAAACGGCACTTTGATTCTATACCATTTGATTCTATATCATAATCATAGAAATTGAAAAAGTTCTTTTTTATCGCAATAACAAGCAATTTTTTTTTATTCTTTTTTTTTTTTTTTCAATTTAATAAATCTTTTTATTTATGATTTGTTGGAACAAAAGGGCGGGCCCGGCTAAGTACTGACCAGGCCGGGCCGTGGAACTAAAAAGCCCCTTCGGACAAAATCACGAAATTAAAAAATAAGAGTATATACTATGACCTATGACGGGCATTTTCAAGCCTTATTTTTTATAATGTAACATAGTATTATCCCTTTTCAATTGGGAGGAGAGATGGCTGAGTGGACTAAAGCGTCGGATTGCTAATCCGTTGTACGAGTTTTTCGTACCGAGGGTTCGAATCCCTCTCTTTCCGTTTTCGTTGATGGCTTGTTATTTTCTTTCGAATTTATCGCGAACTCTTTTTTTTTTACTAGTTCAAAATTAATAATTAAATAAGTGGAATAGATAAAATCTTACTAATAACAGTTTTACAGTTTTAAAGCAAAGAAACCCTTATTTTTTAGTCTTCACGTCCAGGATTACGTCCTGGATCATTAGACAGGAATCCGAAGATAAAGAGAGAAACAAAGAATATCACTACCGTGTAAACAAATAGTTTGAGAGTAAGCATTACACAATCTCCAAGATTTTTTTAGGAAAAAAGAGAATAGATTCTCCACTTTTATACCACATACTCTATTTTTTTTTTTTTTTTTACAAGAGATTAAAGTGGGGTGATCCGAACTTGTCGCGGTTGTACAATAATTTCAATATTTGAATTGAAAGTGTACGACTTATCTGATCTTATCAATTCTACGAATTTTTTTTTTTTCGAATAAATCGTGGATTTGTCTGGGACTTTATTAAAAATATCATCGAAAACTTACAGCAGCTTGCCAAACAAAGGCTAAGAGAAAAAAGAACAGGGGTATTACTGGCATAACATCTACAATTGGATTCAAAAAAGCGTAAGCTTCGGGCAATTTGGCGACGAAAAAACTACTGGAATAAAGAGCAGGATTAAGGTATATACAGATCAAACTAAAAATATTAAGCATAACAAACATTTTTTTTTTGGGGGGGGGATAATTGTATTTATTTTGATTGAGTTGTTAATAAATTTAATTGAGTTTATTATTATAGATATGTTATTATTGATAGAATAGAATAAAAAAAAATGAATAAAAATAAAATAAGATAGACCAAAAAACTTTCTTTTATTTGAACTCACCCAATCAAAAATCAATCCTTCTATATCTCAAATCAAAAGAGAATAGAATAAATCATACTTTCGTACAATATCTTAATTGAATTATATGTAATGATCAATAAATTCAGTTTAATTCTATGTCTACATGTATAGTTTACATGTATAAAAATTCTAGTAATCCATTTTATTTTATAAATAATAGATATTTTAACAGGAGTTGACGAATAACCCGTACCACTATTAGTGTAGTGTTTAATATTAGTGTTTATTAGTATCGAATAGAAATAAATGGGGCGTGGCCAAGTGGTAAGGCAACGGGTTTTGGTCCCGCTATTCGGAGGTTCGAATCCTTCCGTCCCAGAGCATACCCTGTCTATATAATAGTCTATATAATATAATAATATATATATTATATATATATAATAATATAATAGATAATATTATTATTTTTTTTTTATATCATAAAAAAATATATATATATAAAATAAAAAAAATATATATATAATATAAAAGATTGCCTTTTCCAACAGCCTTCTGTATTAAGTGTATTAAGATTAAGAGTAGAATATTGGGATAGAATGTGATTATTATTTTTTTGGAGGTTTTCACAAATTTAATTGAGTTCAAATAACACGCATATGAAATAGTAAATTGAATTCATTTGCGATTCGTTAAATAGTAATGATTTTACAGTATAAATATTAAAAAAAAAGAACAACATAAAATTTCAATCTTCTCTTACATCAGTGTTTTTTTATCTATTTTTTTTTAATCACAGATTGTTTAATCTAATATTTTTTTTTCCCTCTCTCTTACTGATGATAAAATGATAATAAAAAACGAAAGGTCCTTGCTGGAAAACTTTCTGTTTTTCAAAATGCAAATAATTATATCGGATAGGAAATTTTTCAATCAATTAAATCTTTGTAACGAACCCCTATGAGTTCTTGGTACTTGAAGAAGTGTGAAATTGTTGAATTTATTATCACTATTATCTTACTTGAAGATACAGATTCAAAATAACTTGTTTCTTCGTATTATATTTATTTATTCGTGTTATATTAGTTATAATTTAGTTAACTAATTTTATTTTTACAAAAATAGAAAAATAGTTTAAAATTTACAATGATTAAGAAAATAGAATTTCCAATATTAAATTCTATTAATCTCTATTAATCTAAAAAAATGGGGTTAAATTAATTTATTCTTGCTGATACTCTCCGTTTTTCATATAGAAGAAAAGGTATAGATTACTATGTATCAACCGAACCAATGATTATTCACGATTCCATAATTGAATCAATTACATATGGGTTCCAAACTGAAGGAATGTTATGGTAAAACTTCGTTTAAAACGATGTGGTAGAAAGCAACGTGCGACTTGAAGGACATGATCCGCTGTGGAGTCTTACATCCACCATTTTTATATATATTATATAGGAATGAAAGTGCTCTTGGCTCGACATCATTTGTTCTATTCCGCTGTAACCCCCTTTTTTTTGGGGGGGGTGGTATAATATAGTATAGGATGGAGCTCGAGTAGAAAGTATTTTTTTCTTTTTCAGGGGCAAGAATCTAGGGTTAGTATCAATCAACAAATTGGAACAACTTCGTAAGTATATTTTCGATACATAAACTTAAAGAGGCCCATTCGAGAAAATTTCCAATTCCAAGGGAAGGTTTGAAATTGGTAAAACTTTTTCGATCAAATCAAAAGGAAAGTGTATTACGCAGGAATCCAACATTTGTATGATTCTTTGACAGAAGGAAATCGCAAAAAATGGTATGTTGCTGCCGTTTTGAAAGGATTTAAAGATCACCGAAGTAATGTCTAAACCCAATGATTCAAGGCAAAGATCCTGGAACAAGGAAATACCTTTTTCAATTGTCTTAACAACTAGATCAGAATGAAGAATCAAAATGGATTCTAAAGAAGACAATTAAAGGGTTAGAGACCGCTCAATAGATGAAATATCTAAAAGGTTGTTCTTTTGAGTTATTTCAGAGTTATCCAACTTGAGTTATGAGGGTGCAAATACGACTAATTTTCTTTTTGTTGGATAAGAATAAGAAAATAAAGTAAAATCAATAGTCTAATTAATTTGATGATTTTATGGATATATTTGATATTGTAATTTTATACATAGACATAATTTCGAATTTTCTCGAGCCGTACGAGGGAAAAACCTCTTATACGTTTCTAGGGGGGGTATTGTTCATCTATCCCAATGAGCCATTTATCGAATAGTTGCAATTGATGTTCGAGCTCGACGAGAGGGAAGAGATCTTCGGAAAGTGGGTTTTTATGATCCGATAAAGAATCAAATTTATTTAAATGTTCCTGCTATTCTATACTTCCTTGAAAAAGGCGCTCAACCTACAGGAACTGTTCATGATATTTTAAAAAAGGCGGGGGTTTTTACGGAACTTCACCTTAATCAACAAACAAAATTCAATTAATGAAATAAAATAGAAAAAAAAACAAAGGACTAACCCTGTTTATTTTAGTTATTGAATAAACCTCGTTTTTTCTACTTCTCCGCCGTCTTCCTTAATTAAGTCTTCCATTTCTATTATATATATAGCGCCAATCTAAATATAGTGCCAATCCAACACAAGTCCTTCGTTTTTTTATATTGCAATTTTATTTAAATAATTTGAATTTGATTAATTTTAATTGATTGAAATCGGAATTATTATTGTTAGTTCGATTTAGAATTTGTTTTATCTTTTGTATGCTTATGTATGCTTATGCTTTTCTCAATATTAATATTGACAACAGTGTATCAAATAAATATAATCCGATCGTGGATAAACGGATCCATTTATCCCTGCTCCATAGATTTTATTTCATTCAAATAATAGTTTCTTAGATTTTCTGTCATACAAGAAGTCTTTTTCGATTAAGATTTAAATCAATCAAATTCGATATATACTAATTTATATACTAATTAATGGATAATATAATGGATAATATAAGAGAAGAGAGACAAGAGGCGGTCTATAAATATTTGAAAATCTTTGACTTTATTTTATCTTTTATTTGAGAATTTTTTGTATTTTTGTCGGATTTGTTCATTTTTATTATGTTCAGAGCGGGTTAGAGTTTTTTTTCATTGTTTTTTTTATGGTTTTATTGTGGTGTGCCCTTCAATTTCGTTATTTATTTGGATTCTGATTGTATCTACACATTCTAATTTGTTTATTTGGGTTGCTAACTCAACGGTAGAGTACTCGGCTTTTAAGTGCGACTAGCATCTTTTACACATTTGTATGAAGAAAAAGATTCGTCCATACCATCGGTAGAGTTTGTAAGACCACGACTGATCCTGAAAGGAATGAATGGAAAAAGCAGCATGTCGTAGTAATGGATAATTCTGAGAATATTTCATTCTTACTAAATAGGTCCAAAATATTATTTCAATTGTTTAAATTCAATAAAAAAAAAGAATTTTTTTTTGGGGGGGGGTCGAGTGAATAAATGGGTAGAGCCTTACTAGAGGTTCCAATTCTAGGGAAATAAAAAGTAACGAGCTTCTATTCTTAATTTTTGAATGATTACCCCATCTAATTAGATGTTAAAAATATATTAGTGCCTAATGCGGGAAAAGCTTTTCCGATGAGTGGATTAGAAATTTCTTATGAGCCCTAACTATTAGCTATTCCCCTTTATGGGGCAGAGATAAATGTGTATGAAGAAGGCAGTATATTGATAAAGAGATTTTTTTTTTCAAAATCAAAAGAGCGATTGTATTGATAAAATAAAAGGCTTCTAACTATCTTGGTATCCTATAAACGAACAAAAATCTATTATATGGAAAGGGAGGTTCTAGAGAGTCCGTTGATGAGTTTGACTTGTTTTCCGAGGTATCTAGTTTTTTCTTACTATAAATACCTTGTTTTAACTGTATCGTACTATGTATCATTTGATAACCCAATAAATCACCTATTTCTTTTCTGATTCAAATTGAATTTTAAATGGAAGAATTTCAAGGATATTTCGAATTATATAGATCTCCGCAATATGACTTCCTATACCCACTTATCTTTCGGGAGTATATTTATGCCCTTGCTCATGATCGTGGTTTAAATAGATCCATTTTGTTTGATAATGTAGGTTATGACAAGAAATCTAGTTTACTAATTATAAAACGTTTAATTAGTCGAATGTATCAACAGAATCATTTTCTTATTTCCGTTAATGATTCTAATCAAAATAAATTTTTGGGGTACAACAAAAATTTGTATTCTCAAATGATATCGGAGGGATTTGCAGTCATTGTGGAAATTCCGTTTTCCCTACGATTAGTATCTTCCTTAGAGGAGACAGAAAGCATAAAATCTTATAATTTACGATCAATTCATTCAATATTTCCTTTTTTCGAGGACAAATTTCCACATTTAAATTATGCATCAGATGTACTAATACCCTACCCCATTCATCTGGAAATTTTGGTTCAAACCCTCCGCTACTGTGTGAAAGATCCCTCTTCTTTGCATTTATTACGGCTCTTTCTTCACGAGTATTATAGTTGGAATACTCTTATTACTCCCCAAAAATCCATTTTTGCAAAAAGTAATCAAAGATTATTCTTGCTCCTATATAATTCTTATGTATATGAATATGAATCCATTTTACTTTTTCTCCGTAACCAATCTAATCATTTACGATTAACCTCTTCTGGAATCTTTTTTGAGCGAATACGTTTTTATGAAAAAATAAAATATCCTGTCGAAGAAGTCCTTTTTCCGGCTACCTTATGGTTCTTCAAGGATCCTTTTATACAGTATGTTAGCCATCAAGGAAAATTGATTCTGGCATCAAAAGATACTCCTCTTCTGATGAATAAGTGGAAATATTATCTTGTCAATTTTTGGCAATGTCATTTTTATGTATGGTCTCAACCAGGAAGAATCCATCTAAACCAATTATCCAAGCATTCCTTTGATTTTTTGGGTTATCTTTCAAGCATA